CCTTTATTTTTTTTAAGAGATATAGATTTGGTCATTCAGAACATCTATTCCTCGATAGTACGTAATTGACCCTTCGTAAATTGTTCGAAAAAAGGGAATATTTTAATTTAGTCAATGACACAATAGACTCTCTATTTTTATAGATTAAATAAACTGCAAGAAGTTTCATTTGTTCAATAAAATTTATTTCCTCAATTTGTCCACTCCTTTAAATTTCAATTATACGTTTACCAATAATAATAAATAACTAATAAATCTAAAAAAAGGTTAAATAACGAAAAAAGAAAAATTCTTCCTAAGTCTTTGACGAATGTAATCAAGACTCATTACTCATTATTATTTTGACACACGACAAGTAAAGTATGCTTAAGCTTAAAATGCCTTGTCGTGTGTCGAAGACCAGGAAGGCAAGGAATCCCCCTAGAATAAATTTTCCCTTCATTTATCTTTTTTCGTTATATTCTCTGCTTAGGCTAGTATCTAGTCGAATTTTATTCTGGAATAAAAAACTTTTGATCCACTCTATGACATTGAAATATGATATATGATGATAATAGTAACATCATTCCAATTTCGATTGAAAAAGGTTAAAAAGTCAAATAGTTTTCTTCGCGATAGTTTTATTATAACTAATAATGTAATGTATTATTAAAGTAAAAATTTCAGACTTATTGTAAATGTAGACAAAAATATAAATAAACTTTTTAAGAATTTTTTATTGATCGTCTAAAATTGTCAAAGAATTGTCAATACGAATTATCTTCTTGTTACGATCTTTATGTCGATAAATACACGAATCTAGAAATTCATTTCGGACAATTGAACTTTCTCAAACTGTTTCTTTTTAAGAACCAAAAAAATTTGTGCCAAAATAACAGATGCAAAGAAGAACAAAAGACCTTGTACGCGTAATGGGTCTTGAAGGACTATTTCTGCGTCTCCCTGACCAAATCCACCCACATTAGGATTACTCGTTAATGGTTGATCAAGTTTGATAGATTCACCTTCTGAAACAAGAAGCTCTGGTCCTGGAGGGATAATATCAACCACTTCACGTCCATCCAAGGTACCCGCTATGCTTATTTCGTATCCGCCTTTTTCTTTTCGTAAAATTTTCTTTACTATACCAGTTGCTGTGGCATTATAAACTGTATTATTACTCTTGCTTCCGTCAGGATAAATCTGACCCCTCCCTCTGTTACCACCTACATATATCGGATATTTTAAAAAGTAAATATCTTTCTTAGTAGCAGGGTCCGGGGAAAGAATAGGAAAGGTGATTTCACTATATTTTTGACCAGTAACAGGACCTATCACAATAATATTTTTTTTATTGGGACGGTAACTCTGAAAAGAAAGATTTCCGACCTTTTCTTTCATCTCTGGAGAAATACGATCGGCTGGGGCTAATTCAAATCCCTCAGGTAAAATAAGAACAGCCCCGACATTCAATCCCCCTTTCTTGCCGTTAGCAAGAACTTGTTTTAATTGCATATCATAAGGAATTCTAACAACTGCTTCAAATACAGTATCCGGAAGAATCGCTTGGGGAACCTCAATATCCACGGGCTTGTTAGCTAAATGGCAATTGGCACATACAATGCGTCCAGTCGCTTCTCGCGGATTTTCATAGCCTTGCTGGGCAAAAATGGGATACGCATTTGAACTGAAGGGCTTAGTCATTATATATATCATGAGCGAGACGGAAATGAATCGAGTAATCTGTTCTTTTATCCAAGAAAAATTATTTATAGTTTGAATTTGCATGGTCCAATCATTTATCCCGAAAATTTCTACAATAAATTGGGTAGGTTGCTAGTATAGTTTCCTATCCGCGATTCTGCTATTTACTTCTTTAAACTTAATTTAATGAAATAAGAAAGAATATTACTGGAATATAGAAAGATCGGCCCGCCTTGGATGGTTAAAAATGGAAAGATAAAGTATGATTTTGAATGGTTTGCTTATGTTTATGTAAAAAAAATAAACATTATAATTTTATTTATATCCTTATTATCTTTTTTCTTTTCAGTCATTCAGTGAATGATAAATCACTACAAGTGATGGGGATACACGATTTAAATAGTGGAAAATCCAATATTTAAAAATTGTATCAAGAATGACTGGAAAAGTGGAAACAAGACCCGATATAATTTGATCATTATGAGCAAATCCAAAATCTTTGTAGATAGAGCCAATCATTAGTTCCCAACCGTGGGGCGAATGAAATCCAATACATAAATCCGTTAATAACAGAATAGAAAAAGCTTTTATTGTGTCACTTAAGTTATATAGGAATTCCTGAACCCAAGAATTAATAAGAATAAGTTCTTTATTCGCCAGAATAGAATAACTGCTTAGAATAAAGAAACATATTATATTTGTCGAGAATTGGAAAATCATATGGATACAATCCTCATTATACATCTTGATAAATTGAATCGTTTCGTTGTGGATTCCGATACGAAGTTTTTGTAGATGCGTTTCCGGGTATTCCTTTACCATTTCGTCCAACAAGCGCAGCTCTTCTAATTCCATGAATTTTTCTAGAAAACTCTTTTCTTGAATATCATTAAAAAAAGTTTCCAATTTCTTAGTATTCCACCAATTAGTAACCCAGGATTCCAGACTTTTTTGACATGATAACGCGATCCACCAAGGTAAAAAGACTATAGATACAAGATATAGAAAAGTAATAAATTTTTTCCTTTTTTCAAAATTTTTCATCTCTAATTTGTTTATGAACTCGTCGCATTCGTCGACTCTATCTAGATCTAGTAGTTCTATCAAACATGAAGTCTATTACAAGTAGCCAATCCATGCATTTAGTCTCTTTTTTTTTAGGTCTTGAATCTTGAAAGAATACAGAACTAGAAAAAGAGTACACTTCTAATTCGAATGAATAAAATGCGTGTTTTCAGATATTACAATTGGTCACAAAAAAATTCCATTACTTCGATGAATACGCGTCAGAGCCACATCAATTTTAAATTAATACATTTTTTTTCACGACGAAAGAATTTACTTTCTACCAAACTCTAAAATATTGCGAAAAATTTCACGAGTTAAGCATAGTACAAAAAAAGAATTGAGGATTTGAATGTGATAAAGTAAAAAAAAAAGAGTCAAAACAAGACAGAATAAAAAAAATTTAAGTCTCATTATAATTATAAAAAATCCAAGTGGTTTATTATTAAAGCGAACAAAAAAAAGATTGCTAAAAAAGAAATAATGGAAAAATTTGATATGATTTCGTGTATTCGATCTAACCTATCAATTCCCGATACTGGGTAAAAAAAAATAATTCATTTATATTTTATATATGGGATGAGCCCATCAATTCTTTTTTTTTTTTTTTTACTAACATTGAGTTTATTACCATCCAAAGACCCCTGCGTTGTATTTATAGACAAAAAAGTTTACCTTTTTTGGTTGTTCTGTATACGTCTGCTTTGACTCTAGTGGGCGTTCTGATAAAATTTCCATTAAGGTAGGTATGCCGTCGAAAAAGTTTGAAAAAGAGTATTGTAGATTTTTTATTTTACTACGAGTTAAGAAATAAAGTATTTATCATTTCAAAATACTTCAATTGGTACACGCAAGAAATAGGCCAATTCAGCAGCTTTTTGTTCAATTTCTCGTGGAGTCAAATTTTCATCCGTACGGGTCAAAGGAATGGCCCCCTGGCCTCTTATTTCCAGATAAAGGACACGACGAGTATAAATGCCCTCTTTAAATTCTATTCTAATAGACTGAATATCTTTTATAAGAAATCGGAGACAGATGCGACGGTTTTTTCCAGGAAATCCCCAACGAAAAATACATACTATTCCTTCTTTTTTATCGAAAAAATCATAACCACTACCTACATTCAACGAAATTGTACACCACAAATAGGAGCTAATAAAGAGGCCGGCGATTCCATAGAAAGACATCACGATCCCTTGTGGAAAAAAAAGAATTTGCTGGGGGGGAAATAAGGATATAAAATTCCTACCGAGATAACTAGAAATTCCAACCAATACGAATCCTAATGAACCTATAAAAAGGATAATGGCCCAGCCTAAATTACTTATTTTTCGAGATCCTGTTATAAGTTCTATCCATATACGTTCTGATCGATAATTCATAATAGATCTGATTCCATTTAATTAAAATTAAAAGAAGACACCAAAGTAATTGCACTTTCCTTACTTTTTTGTGTTTTCGATGTAACTCTCATCAACTAGTATTATAATCTGATGTGAAACTTTACCTTTTTTTATCTTTTTTTTTTAAGTTTACCAGTAATTCACCCAATTAGTTAGAAAAACTCTACCCCTAATATACTATGTTTCTACATGTATAAGGGCTCTTTCTGTTATGCTCGTAAAAAATCACGTAGTATATGATATGATTCTGCTAAATAGATATATGTGTTAGGATTCAAGCCTAAGTTTTTAAAACATAGATTTTGGCCACAGGGCTTAAACAATCTTGTTTTTTTGAACATGAAGAAATAAAGAAGCCATTGCAATTGCCGGAAATACTAGGCCTACTAAAGGCACAAGAATAGAGGGAAAGTTAATAGTTGTCATAGAATGGGTACCTCGATCTACTATAATTGTACCTGTTTGTTATATTTTTTGTTGTTATTATGTTATTATATTAATAAATTAATTAGAATTCTAATTAATTTATTCTTATATCTATTCTTTAGAAGTGAATATAGTATATAAAAAGTGCAAAGAATGTAGAAGTAAAAAAAAAGAAGCTTTCTACATATAGCTATATTAATCTAAAAATCGCATTTTTTTGATTCTAATAAAAAACTTTTGGACAAAGCAAAGAATTGACTTTAATTCTCGACTTTATTTATTTTTTTTACAGGAAAAAAGGCGTGCAGCTGAAATAACTCACTTAGAACGCCTTTTAAAAGATTGCGTGGTACGATTGGATCAAATAAACCCTTATGGAATAAATATTCGGCTGCTTGTGAACCCTCAGGTACTGTCTTATTC